TAAAAACGTTGTATTTTCCGGTACATCATTATGGATTGGATTAGTCTTTCTGGTAGCTATTCTGAATTCTCTCATTTCTTGAATTTGTTTAGTATTTAGTAGCCCGATACAAAACAAAATAAATAAAAAGAAAGGCCCTTTTTTCGAAAAAATCCGGATTTTGATACACATTAAAATGCTATTTTCGTTCCTAATTATTACCTCTTCTCTTTCATTATTATGAAATTCTATTGCCATTAGAATATTGATTGACAGACTATTAATAAAAAGAAAACTCTAATAGAAAATGAAACGGTCGACCCAGACATAGACGGTCGACCCAGGTGGATATATCCTATAAAATATAGGGCGTAGCGGGCATAGTTCAATGTAGCGAGCGTGGTTCAGTGGTAAAACATCTCCTTGCCAAGGAGAAGATACGGGTTCGATTCCCGTCGTTCGCCAGCTTAATTTAGTAAGCTGCTATGATAAAAAATGAAGTCTAGTTGACTAATTAACTGCTTCGATTAAATTAATATTAAATTAAGTAGTTGTTAGTCTAGTACTGTACCCCTTCCTATCTTATCCTTCCTTTGCACCCGACTCAAAAAAAAAGAGTGCTTCGGGGGCGAAAATCCAACTTTCCAAGAAAGTTCCCTAAAATGGGGATTTACCGAGACAAACAAGAGACAAATGGTTTTGAAAGGGGGATAGGCTATGCTTTTCTATCCTTTTTTTTCTTTTCTACTCCGCCTGCTGAATAAAAAAAAAGGGTTGGATATAGCCCTCTACCATATCTATACAAATAAATAGTCATCTATACAAATAGAATAGTCCATTTATACGGACTGCTAAGTGCGGAGACGGGAATCGAACCCGTGACCTCAAGGTTATGAGCCTCGTGAGCTACCAAACTGCTCTACTCCGCTCTGTAGGGCCGAAAACCGGTGGACGAAAAAGGTTGAATACAAGTCTCTACCATGTCTAGACAAACAAATAGAATAGTCTTTTTATACAGAATGGAGCGGGTAGCGGGAATCGAACCCGCATCGTTAGCTTGGAAGGCTAGGGGTTATAGTCGACGTTGGTTGATTATTTTTAACGTCTCTAATTCAAAACCGAACATGAAATTTTGATTTCATTCGGCTCCTTTATGGATATTCTCACCGCTTAACATCTATGTCAGCTTTTCTGTCTGAATGGAACCAAAGCTCTCTGCTTTCTAGATGATCCCTATAGAGTAGGAGATAGAAATTCTCCTAAATATCTATCTAATCCACTTACTTCGTTCCCTAATTTCATTCAAGAGATCCTGAGGAAAAGAATTGGGTTTCCGCCGAGCTGAAACAATATACTGATGGTTCTAGTAAACCAAAACCCTCGTTTTTTAGCTATTGGGCTTCCATTTCCTTTTTAATTTTAAACAAAACAAAAGAAGATTTAGTTACGATTGGAAATAAACTTTTTTGTATCTTCATCCATAGATCCTTTACTCATATTTATTCAATCGGAATACTTAATCCAATGCAAAATTATGCTTCGCGACTTCGTACTCATAATCGAATTTGTATTTTGGATGCAAATTCAATTAGTCTTTGGATACTAATCGCGAGAATGTATATTCTTCCTCAATATGCTATTGAGAGGAAAAGGATTAAACCCTTTATAAGAACTAAAGTTTTCATCGGAATATGAATATAAAAAAACTTAAGGATGCCTTAAGTATATCATTTCAAATTCAGTTATTAATAGAACGAATCACACTTTTACCACTAAACTATACCCGCTACATGTAGATTATGATACCAACGCTACCCTTTGTCAAGGGTAGCCATTCGAGAAGGAGGCTAATTCCACTTTATCGAATCAAATGGAGAAAGTTCATGGGTGTGGGCGGTTTTCAATCGCGGGCCTTTACTTTAGGATTTAGATAGCCCCTTTCTAGTCTGTAAAATACATCTCTTTTTACCATGGCAATAGCGTATGAACCAAATGTATGCATTTCAATTAGGATCTATTCTACGGTTATGACTACAAGGATCATTATTTGTGAGGACGCAAATGTGCCAGACTGTTGTAAGGAATAGTTTGATTATTCCTACAATATAAACTAAGAGATATAGGGGGCAGTACAGTCCCCATAAATCCTTTTCTTCCTTTTCTTTTTTGTTCAGAATTGAACAAAGAAATTGGGAAAGATGTTTTCTTCCTCCACTTATCATGAAGTCCGAGCCATAGGGGAGGGGTGAGATGACTTTAAAAAATTCATCATAGACTTCCTCATGAAAATTTACATCAGAGGACTCTGATGAGGACTCCTCAAACTCTTCATAAGTAGGATCCGGAAAGTCTCTGGTTAGTGGATCCTCCCCATTTACTAATTTTGTCTCTTCTTTTACCAAACGTTCCTCCTAAGAATCATATTGGGTATCTGTTCCCTTCCTTTTCACCCTAGGATCGAAAATCTAGAATCCTCCTCTCGAGCCGTATGAGGAGAAAACCCTGAACCTGGAGGAGTTAGGTATATAGGATATGCTTTCTCTTTTTTGTTGGGCGGCAGTAGTATAATTTTTATACTCTACAGTATAAATTCGACTGCCAACTTTTTTTCGAATCAAATTGTTGATAAAACTCCAACATAGTTTAAATCCACTAGAATCCTTGTAGAATAGTCAAGTACCCCATTTCCAAGGGAAGGGGTACCTGTTGAAAATCGTTTCAACAAATCCGTCCAAAACTTTTTAAGAAAAATGAAAAAGTTTTGAACTCAAAAGTTTTTCCAAGAGATGCCTTATTTCAATTTCTCGCCAAAACAGATAAGAAGTATATCACTGAAAATTAATACCCAGCCATATGGGTATATGAAGAGCGCAAATTCCTTTATACCCCACCCAATTAGAATTAGAGGAAATAAAACATAAATGGAGAAAGTTCTCATCATCAGATCAGCCAATAAAAGAAAAAAGTCCCTAATTCTGCAGAACATTCTGAGCACGTGAAAAGTGAATAGCCTAAAGATAAAAAAAAACAAAGTCTATCATTTTTTTAACAGCAGTTCTTATTGCCCCTTTGGCCGTTTTGGCCCATTGTTGTGTCTGATTCAACAATTGATACATATTTGTTCTCCTCTTAAACAAAAAAAATAGAACTTCCGGGCTTTGGTTTGGTGAATCGTACGAGATAGTGTTTACATACCTATGAACTTACCCTTTTCAAGTGTACAAGTGTATCCGATATATAAAAGAGAATCTCTACATATATCTCTATATATACATATAATATGTAATTAATATATACATATAATATGTACATTATGCAGTAGACCCATAATTGTAGATGAAAGTGGCTAATTATTGAATAAAAAGCCCTTTTAACTCAGTGGTAGAGTAATGCCATGGTAAGGCATAAGTCATCGGTTCAAATCCGATAAAGGGCTTTTCACTTAGTGGTAGAATAATGCCTTGGTAAGACGGAAGTCATCGGTTCGAATCCGATAAAGTACTTTTCTACTAAATTGAAATTCATTCATTTTTTTCTTTTTTTTTTTTTTTTATGTCTCCATTTTTTCTTGAATTTTATGACTTAGTTTAGTGCGAGATGCCCACTTTTTTGGTCTGAACACTAAACGAAGTACAGAGTAAAAAAAAAAAAAAAGAAATGAAATTGGACTCTTTTTCCTGTTAAAGCAATCAAATCAATACCTGTACTGAACTAATCTAGACTCCTTTTTATTAATCTATTCTTATTCTATACCCTTTAATTTAAACGAATTTCCTTAAAAATTAAAAAGTAGGGGATGATCCGTGAATTAACCTAACCATCAACTAAAAAAAATCCTATGAAAGCATAATAGAAAAGTAGACTCTTTCCTTTGATCCAGTTATACTCTTCGAGTATATTGACAATTCAAAAAAAACTGCTCATACTATCATTATAGTATAATGACGAGTGGTTGTATATAGTGCTATCGTCTAATGATGCCCCCATCGTCTAGCGGTTCAGGACATCTCTCTTTCAAGGAGGCAGCGGGGATTCGACTTCCCCTGGGGGTAGGGAGTATTATAAAAAGAGGTTAATCATAGATTATCAAAAAGCCTAGAATAAATTCTTCCTGGGTCGATGCCCGAGCGGTTAATGGGGACGGACTGTAAATTCGTTGACGATATGTCTACGCTGGTTCAAATCCAGCTCGGCCCAAAAATCTAGGGCTTCATGAATATGAACTAAATCCATTATTTTTTATGGAAGAAAAAAAAATGTCTGATCCATAGAAATAAAGGATAAACAGAAATGGGAAAATTTCTTTCTAATCCATATCTCTCTGATTCTTTATCTTACAAAGAAAAGACAAAGAAAAGAGTTTTTCTTATGGAAAGGCGGATTCTCGTTTATTTTTAGGGATAAAAAATAGCGGCATACTTGTTATGCCACTCGCACTATACCCACATAGGATATGTGGGTATATAGTATATGATTCGCCTATTTCTTAGAGCACGACAGACGAATCGAGTTCTATTTAAGAATAGGCATGCCATACACCCCGCAGGGATTGTAGTTCAATTGGTCAGAGCACCGCCCTGTCAAGGCGGAAGCTGCGGGTTCGAGCCCCGTCAGTCCCGAACTAGGGTTGAATGAATGGACAAATTCATCTTTCCTTTTTTCATGGAAATTTTTGATGAAAAAAAGGGGGGGGGGTAGGAGGCAAGATCAAATATCCATGGGGCACCCTTACTTCACTTTTTTTATTTCGTATTTTTCAGTAAAAAGAGAGCAGTATAGGAATTTTTTTCACTACTCCCGGTTGATAAGGAAAGGCATACATATCATACGTGGATTAGTATAATTTAGGATATGACTCTATTTTTATGATGATACCGTCCTCATCTTAACTTCCTACTCGACTCTTATGGAATCGAGTACCGGTATTTTACCGGAATCCATACATAAAACGTATTCGTTTATTGTTGTTTATTGTTAGAGAATGCATTTCATCTAATTAGTTCCTTTTTGGGGGTTAAAAGACACCCCTTCCATTTTCTAGTTCCAACTTTGTTTGTGTATGTTCAATGAATAATTGGAAAGAATCCACCTCATTCTCACTCCATTTGCCGAATCCTTTTTTTATGGATCCGCTCTCATCTTTAGACCCCAAAAAGCAGATATTGATAGTAACCTAATAAAATAAAAACCAAACAAACGATCTTTTTCCTAAATTAAAATATGGGATCCTTTTTATTTAAAATCTTCTTTTCTCCATCTCATTTCGACTTCTACTGCTTATTTGGATGTCTATGTGACCCATAGAAAGGTGGTCATATAATACATACATACATAATTGTATGTATAACTATAAAAAAAAGGAAGGGAAATTTGATAAGATAAGAAAGATTTTTGGTTATACATATAGAAAAGCAAAAGTAGAAAAGAATGAAATATAGAATAGAGGGGGTTTCGAATCCAATCAAAAAACCTATTTTTGTCTTAGTATGGATAAGGGATCTTCCTATGTTATATTATTCCACTATCAACCATGAATTGATTTGATAGATCCAATATTCATAATATTGAATTGATTCCGTATTATCAGAATGCAAGTCCTCCCCTTGAATTTACGGGATACCCCTTTTTCCTCTCCATGGGATTACATCCCGAGTTATTGTGAAAAAAAAAAAAGAGGTTATGGAAGTCAATATTCTCGCATTTATTGCTACTGCATTGTTCATTCTAGTTCCTACTGCCTTTTTACTTATTATTTATGTAAAAACAGCCAGCCAAAATGATTAATTGGAATTCCAATTAATCATTGAAGAAATGAAAAAGGGATTAAAGAAAATAAAAATCCAAGTCTTAAATGAAAGGATCTGGTTGGAATCATAAAGTGTGGTAGAAAGAACTACATATAGTTCTTTCTACCACACTTTAGATTCTTTCTATATATATTATCTTGAATCTACATAGAATCGATTAGTAGATTGAAATAGTAGTCTAATTCCACTTCTTTTTTCACTGCATCCACTTAATTTCAATCAAGTCAAAATCAAAAAAGTCGAAGACAATTCTTCATTGAAAGAATCCATGGAGGGGTAGAAAAATAATACGAGAATAGACTATTAATAATACGAGAATACACTATTATAGTAAAAGAAAAAAGTAAAATTAAAATATTAAAATATAGTAAAAAATATAGTAAAAGAAAAAAGTAAAAGGAAAAAACCTACGAATCTTTCATGCTTAAAAATAGCGCGAGATCCTTCAAAAAAAAAAGAACATAAAAAATTTTCTAAGAATAAGAAAATAGTATAAATGGAAAATGTGCGATATGTTGTGAATAGCTTCGTGTAAGAAAGTCTAATTTTCTTATGTATAGAACTTTATTTTTACTCGGCACTTCTCGGCACTTATAGTAGAATAGAAATTCTGAATTACTAGAATTTTCTATTCTATTATACTGGAATAGAACATAGTACAATAGAACGACTCTTTCTTACTTTCTTAAAAGAGTTTCCTACAAGAGTGAAACAAAACTAAAGAAAGAGAGAAAAAATAAAGTTTGGCAAAATTATTAATACAAAACGATCAATTAAAGAAAAGAGTTGATACTACAATTCGACTACTCAATCAATTGGTAGTATCCCTAGAGTCCACTCCTCCCCCATACTACTAGCGAAAGAGAAAATGTAAAGACCACCATTAAAGCAGCCCAAGCGAGACTTACTATATCCATGTAAATTATGTCTCCTATTTCTATGAAGGAATTCTTCTACTATTGATCAATAATCATAGTGGAATCAAGGGTACAGAGTCAAAAGTCCATTCTATTCTGCCCTAAGACTATGGATGAATCCGTTAAAGGAATTTACTCCTAACAAATTCTTATATGATTTCTGGTAGAATTGCGGAGCATTAAGTATAAATATGATACATAGCCCTTTCCCTAAAAAAAGGGGGATGTCCTGAATAGAAGACACGGGAATAGAGAGATTTTTTCTTTCGTTTGTTACCTTTTTTATAATATAAGCAAAGGACATAAGAATATACCATAAAATTGGGATAGATAAATATTTATTGGATACCTACCTTACCCATGTTTATTTTTGACCTAAACCCTACTGCCCCGCTTTCTATCTTTCTACGAAAGAGTAAGGAGGCCTTATCCACAACCCCGAAATGGATTTTTGATCAGCCTATTCAATCTAATTCTCGACAGAATCAATAACCTTTACTTTAGTGTATGTAGGTAGCATAAGATGTACGAAGTGTATGTAGTAAGATGTACGATAAAAAAAATGTATGAGAATTAGGAAGTTTTTATATTTCTTCGCGAAGTCCCTTCTTCAATCTTAGATTGAAAAAAGACTGCCCCTTAGGGACCTTTGGATACAAAGATTTCTGACATCTTAGTCTCGTAGTTTTAAATTCTCGAATCGAATCCATTTTAATTAATAAAAGAATAAGGAAACGCTACCTCATCCCTATTGGTAGCCGTTTGGGCCACTGCCGACAAAACAAACCATAGTTTGAGGATAGAACTATGGTATGGATTCTCAAAATCCAGTATCGCCAGACCTAGTTACTCTCGTACCCCAACTTATGGGGGTACAAATTTGTCGAGTTTGATCAGTACTATAATCCTAAGTAATCCTAAGTATTTTATTGATCAGGCGGCACCCAGATTTGAACTGGGGGTAAAGGATTTGCAGTCCCCTGCCTTACCACTTGGCCATGCCGCCAAAAAATCCGATCTAAAATCGAGAAAAGAACAAGTATTCATCCACATTTTTTTCCTAAAACCCTTTTTTTTCTTTTATCTTGAATCTAATTCTACTTACTTTTTTCTAATCTTTTTCAAAAAAAAAAATGGATTTCTGCTTTTTTTGAATCCAGTTTCGCTTATTCTCCTTGATGGATTCTATCTTAAAACACATATTGCTAACACTAGAAAACTTCCCTTTTCTTTCTATTCTATTAAGATGACAAAGGAGAAAAAGTGGATTTCCAGTCGCAGGCTGTAAAATTCAGAACAAATTAGAACCTTTAACTATAATTTACATTTTTTTTTTGAATTGCAGTAATGAACGACTCTTAAATCGGTATTCTACCCCCTCCCATTATTTTTAATGGCATAATAAAATAGAATAAATGTTTCTCTAATCTGTATATAGGGAAACTCCAGGTCCGAACAGCATTATTATCTATGGATCCCCCTTATGTACATATCCCTATGGGGAATCGCGCTTTAATTTTTCATTGCATTAAATATCTTTAATAAAAAAAAGAGGGAATTTTCTCTGATATAGATTATGGCCTTCTTTTCTTGGCCCACCTAAGTGCAATTACGATAAAAGAAAGGATATGTAGATAGGTGGATAACTAGATTGGCAAGTACTTAAAAAAAAAGTACTTACTTTATTTTCTTTATTTTAGGATTCTACAACGAAATCCTTTATTTTCCAGCAATTCTACTACTACGAATAGGAAACAAAAAAGAACCTTCAAATTCTTTTTGAAAATGAAACTAAGCGTGCTATTCTAAATTCTAAATCGAACTAAAGTCAAACTTTCTAGTGCTTATAAATTATTATGGCTTTATCCCTTTCATAGAAAGGAGATAAAACGAGAAATCTTTGCTATCCAATCTTTTTAGAATATCATAAAGTTTAAGTGGCAGAATTTTTTTCTAGGACTGTTTTATCAATTCATTTTTATTCCATTTCTACCCCCGCTAAATTCGAACTTTCGTCGAAATCGTCTCTATTCATATGTATGAAATACATATATGAAATACGTATGTGGAGTTCCCTAGAATTTCATGTGATTCAGTAAACAGAATATAGATTCCATGATTGCTAGATTGATCCGTAGGGATTGATGAAGAGTGAGCTGATAATGGAATTTTTCTTCGATAAATAGGAAACTTAAGATTAAAATGCTCCGGAATAGAAATGAGGGAATGTCCGCAATACCCGGATTTAGTCAGATCCAATTCGAGGGATTTTGTAGATTCATTAATCAAGGCTTGGCAGAAGAACTTGAGAAGTTTCCAACAATTAAAGATCCAGATCACGAAATTGCATTTCAATTATTTGCGAAAGGATATCAATTGCTAGAACCCTCGATAAAAGAAAGGGATGCTGTGTATGAATCACTCACCTATTCTTCCGAATTATATGTATCCGCGAGATTAATTTTTGGTTTCGATGTGCAAAAGCAAACCATTTCCATTGGAAACATTCCTATAATGAATTCCTTAGGAACGTTTATAATAAACGGAATATACCGAATTGTGATCAATCAAATATTGCTAAGTCCTGGTATTTACTACCGCTCGGAATTAGACCATAAGGGAATTTCTATATACACCGGGACTATAATATCAGATTGGGGAGGGAGGTCGGAATTAGCAATTGATAAAAAAGAAAGGATATGGGCTCGCGTAAGTAGAAAACAAAAGATATCTATTTTAGTTCTATCATCAGCTATGGGTTCAAATCTAAGAGAAATTTTAGATAATGTTTCCTACCCCGAAATTTTCTTGTCTTTCCCGAATGCTAAGGAGAAGAAGAGGATTGAGTCAAAAGAAAAAGCGATTTTGGAGTTTTATCAACAATTTGCTTGTGTAGGAGGGGACCTGGTATTTTCAGAGTCCTTATGCGAGGAATTACAAAAGAAATTTTTTCAACAAAAATGTGAATTAGGAAGAGTTGGTCGACGAAATATGAATCGGAGACTGAGTCTTGATATCCCTCAGAACAATACATTCCTGTTACCACGAGATGTGTTGGCCGCTACGGATCATTTGATTGGAATGAAATTTGGAACGGGTATACTTGACGATGACGATATGAATCACTTGAAAAATAAACGTATTCGTTCGGTTGCGGATCTGTTACAAGATCAATTCGGACTGGCTCTTGGCCGTTTACAACATGCGGTTCAAAAAACTATCCGTAGAGTATTCATACGTCAATCGAAACCGACTCCACAAACTTTGGTAACTCCAACTTCAACTTCGATTTTATTAATAACTACTTATGAGACCTTTTTTGGTACATACCCCTTATCCCAAGTTTTTGATCAAACCAATCCATTGACACAAACGGTTCATGGGCGAAAAGTGAGTTGTTTGGGTCCTGGAGGATTGACGGGGAGAACTGCAAGTTTTCGGAGCCGAGATATTCATCCGAGTCACTATGGGCGTATTTGTCCAATTGACACGTCCGAAGGAATCAATGTTGGACTTACCGGATCATTAGCTATTCATGCGAGAATTGATCACAGGTGGGGATCTATAGAGAGTCCGTTTTATGAAATATCTGAGAAAGCAAAAGAAAAAAAAGAGAGACAGGTAGTTTATTTATCACCAAATAGAGATGAATATTATATGATAGCAGCAGGAAATTCTTTGTCCTTGAATCAGGGTATTCAGGAAGAACAGGTTGTTCCAGCTAGATACCGTCAAGAATTCCTGACTATTGCATGGGAACAGATTCATGTTAGAAGTATTTTTCCTTTCCAATATTTTTCTATTGGAGGTTCTCTCATTCCTTTTATTGAGCATAATGATGCGAATCGGGCTTTAATGAGTTCTAATATGCAGCGCCAAGCAGTTCCACTTTCTCGGTCCGAGAAGTGCATTGTTGGAACTGGATTGGAACGCCAAACAGCTCTAGATTCGAGGGTTTCCGTTATAGCCGAACGCGAGGGAAAGATCATTTCTAGTGATAGTCACAAGATCCTTTTATCAAGTAGTGGGAAGACTATAAGTATTCCTTTAGTTGCCCATCAGCGCTCTAACAAAAATACTTGTATGCACCAAAAACCTCGGGTTCCGCGGGGTAAATCCATTAAAAAAGGGCAAATTTTAGCGGAGGGAGCAGCTACAGTTGGGGGAGAACTTGCTTTAGGAAAAAACGTTTTAGTAGCTTATATGCCTTGGGAGGGTTACAATTTTGAAGACGCAGTACTAATTAGCGAACGTTTAGTATATGAGGATATTTATACTTCTTTTCACATCCGAAAATATGAAATTCAGACGGATACGACAAGCCAAGGCTCCGCTGAAAAAATCACTAAAGAAATACCACATCTAGAAGAACATTTACTCCGCAATTTGGACAGAAATGGAGTTGTGAGGTTGGGATCCTGGGTAGAAACTGGCGATATTTTAGTAGGTAAATTAACGCCTCTGATAGCGAGCGAATCGTCGTATATCGCGGAAGCTGGATTATTACGGGCTATTTTTGGTCTTGAGGTATCTACTTCAAAAGAAACTTCTCTCAAACTACCTATAGGTGGAAGAGGGCGCGTTATCGATGTGAAATGGATCCAGAGGGACCCCCTTGACATAATGGTTCGTGTATATATTTTACAGAAACGTGAAATCAAAGTTGGGGATAAAATAGCCGGAAGACACGGGAATAAGGGGATCATTTCCAAAATTTTGCCTAGACAAGATATGCCCTATTTGCAAGATGGAACACCTGTTGATATGGTCTTCAATCCCTTAGGAGTACCCTCACGAATGAATGTGGGACAAATATTTGAAAGCTCGCTCGGATTAGCAGGGGATCTGCTAAAGAAACATTATAGAATAGCACCCTTTGATGAGAGATATGAGCAAGAGGCTTCAAGAAAACTTGTGTTTTCGGAATTATATGAAGCCGGTAAACAAACAAAAAATCCATGGGTATTTGAACCCGAGTACCCGGGAAAAAGCAGAATATTTGATGGAAGAACAGGAGATCCCTTCGAACAGCCTGTTCTAATAGGGAAGTCCTATATCTTAAAATTAATTCATCAAGTTGATGAGAAAATTCATGGACGTTCTACTGGGCCCTACTCACTTGTTACCCAACAACCCGTTAGAGGAAGAGCCAAGCAAGGGGGACAACGAGTAGGAGAAATGGAAGTTTGGGCTTTAGAAGGATTTGGTGTTGCTCATATTTTACAAGAGATACTTACTTATAAATCTGATCATCTTATAGCTCGCCAAGAAATACTTAATGCTACGATCTGGGGAAAAAGAGTGCCTAATCACGAGGATCCTCCAGAATCTTTTCGAGTGCTCGTTCGAGAACTACGATCTTTGGCTCTAGAACTGAACCATTTCCTTGTATCTGAGAAGAACTTCCAGGTTAATAGGGAGGATGTTTGATCGGAATAAATATAAATTATTTTCTTATTTCTATTTTATGATTGACCAATATAAACATAAACAACTTAAAATTGGACTCGTTTCCCCTCAACAAATAAAGGCTTGGGCTAAAAAAATCCTACCTAATGGGGAAGTCGTTGGCGAAGTCACAAGGCCCTCCACTTTTCATTATAAAACCGATAAACCAGAAAAAGATGGATTGTTTTGCGAAAGAATCTTTGGACCCATAAAAAGCGGAATTTGTGCTTGTGGAAATTCTCGAGCGAGCGTAGCTGAAAATGAAGACGAAAGATTTTGCCAAAAATGCGGGGTAGAATTTGTGGATTCTCGGATACGAAGATATCAAATGGGATACATCAAATTGGCATGTCCAGTGACTCATGTGTGGTATTTGAAAGGTCTTCCTAGTTATATCGCGAATCTTTTAGATAAACCCCTTAAGAAATTGGAGGGCCTAGTATATGGTGATTTCTCTTTTGCTAGGCCCTGCGCTAAAAAACCTACTTTCTTACGATTACGGGGTTTATTCGAAGATGAAATTTCATCCTGTAACCGCAGTATTTCTCCCTTTTTTTCTACCCCAGGCTTTGCAACATTTCGAAATCGGGAAATTGCGACAGGAGCAGGTGCTATTAGAGAACAATTAGCGGATTTGGATTTGCGAATTATTATAGAGAATTCTTTGGTTGAATGGAAGGAATTAGAAGACGAGGGGTATAGTGGAGATGAATGGGAAGATAGAAAAAGACGAATAAGAAAAGTTTTTTTGATTAGACGCATGCAATTGGCGAAACATTTTATTCAAACAAATGTAGAACCAGAATGGATGGTTTTGTGCTTATTACCGGTTCTTCCTCCCGAATTGAGACCCATTGTTTATAGGTCTGGGGATAAAGTAGTGACTTCGGATATTAATGAACTTTATAAGAGAGTTATCCGTCGGAACAACAACCTTGCCTATCTATTAAAAAGAAGTGAATTAGCACCAGCAGATTTAGTAATGTGCCAGGAAAAATTGGTACAAGAAGCCGTGGATACACTTCTTGATAGTGGGTCCCGCGGGCAACCGACGAGGGATGGTCACAATAAAGTATACAAATCACTTTCAGATGTAATCGAGGGTAAAGAGGGGAGGTTTCGCGAGACTCTGCTTGGGAAACGGGTCGATTACTCGGGGCGTTCTGTCATTGTTGTGGGTCCTTCGCTTTCATTACATCAATGTGGATTACCTCTAGAGATAGCAATAAAGCTTTTTCAGCTATTTGTAATTCGCGATTTAATCACGAAACGTGCTACTTCTAATGTAAGGATTGCTAAAAGGAAAATTTGGGAAAAGGAACCCATTGTATGGGAAATACTTCAAGAAGTTATGCGGGGACATCCTGTACTGTTGAACAGAGCACCTACCCTGCATAGATTAGGCATACAAGCCTTCCAACCCACTTTAGTAGAGGGGCGTACTATTTGTTTACATCCATTAGTGTGTAAGGGTTTCAATGCGGACTTTGATGGGGATCAAATGGCTGTTCATCTACCTTTATCCTTGGAAGCTCAGGCGGAAGCCCGTTTACTTATGTTTTCTCATATGAATCTCCTGTCTCCCGCTATTGGAGATCCTATTTGCGTGCCAACCCAAGACATGCTTATCGGACTTTATGTATTAACGATTGGAAACCGTCGAGGTATTTGTGCAAATAGATATAATAGTTGCGGAAACTCTCCAAATAAAAAAGTAAATTACAATAATAACAATTATTTTAAATATACGAAAGATAAAGAACCCCATTTTTCTAGTTCCTATGATGCACTGGGAGCTTATAGACAGAAACGAATCGGTTTAAACAGTCCCTTGTGGCTCCGATGGAAACTAGATCAACGCATCGTTGGGTCAAGAGAAGTTCCGATTGAAGTTCAATATGAATCTTTTGGGACTTATCATGAGATTTATGCCCACTATCTAGTAGTGGGAAATAGAAAAAAAGAAATCTGTTCTATATACATTCGAACCACTCTTGGTCATATTTCTTTTTATAGAGAAATGGAGGAAGCCATACAAGGATTTAGTCGGGCCTATTCATACACTATCTAAACAAGGAAGTTAGATTCGGCGATGCCCCTTTCGGGGGGCATTCCGATTTTGCTAGTACCATCTTTTTTGCCGGATTGAGATTGAGGAAAGGGAGTAAATCAAGTTTTCGAATCACTGACTCAGGCCCATTGTCGAATCCTACTCAGCAATTGTCGAATCCTACTCAGCCAAAAAAGGGGGTACTTATGTATGGCGGAACGGGCCAACTTGGTCTTTCATAATAAAGAGATAGACGGAACTGCTATGAAACGACTTATTAGCAGATTAATAGATCATTTCGGAATGGGATATACATCCCATATACTGGATCAAATAAAGACTCTGGGCTTCCATCAAGCCACTACTACATCGATTTCTTTAGGAATCGAGGATCTTTTAACAATACCCTCTAAAGGATGGTTAGTCCAAGACGCGGAACAACAAAGTTTTCTTTTGGAGAAACACTATTATTACGGGGCTGTACACGCGGTAGAAAAATTACGCCAATCCGTTGAGATATGGTATGCTACAAGTGAATATTTGAAACAAGAAATGAATTCTAATTTTCGAATAACGGATCCTTCTAATCCAGTCTATCTAATGTCTTTTTCAGGAGCCAGAGGAAATGCATCTCAGGTACACCAATTAGTAGGTATGAGAGGGTTAATGGCGGATCCTCAAGGCCAAATGATTGATTTACCTATTCAAAGCAATTTACGCGAAGGACTTTCTTTGACAGAATATATAATTTCCTGCTATGGAGCCCGAAAAGGGGTTGTAGATACTGCTGTACGAACAGCGGATGCTGGCTATCTTACACGTAGACTTGTTGAAGTAGTTCAACATATTATTGTGCGTAGAAGAGATTGTGGTACTATCCGAGGTATTTCTGTGAGTCCTCAAAATGGGATGACGGAAAAACTTTTTGTCCAAACACTAATTGGTCGTGTATTAGCAGACGATATATATATTGGTTCACGATGCATTGCTGCTCGAAATCAAGATATTGGAATTGGATTAGTCAATCGATTCATAACTGCCTTTCGAGCACAACCGTTTCGAGCACAACCAATATATATTAGAACCCCCTTTACTTGCCGGAGCACATCTTGGATCTGCCAATTATGTTATGGGCGAAGTCCCACTCATGGGGATCTGGTCGAATTGGGAGAAGCTGTAGGTATTATTGCGGGTCAATCAATTGGGGAGCCAGGGACTCAACTAACATTAAGAACTTTTCATACTGGTGGAGTATTCACAGGGGGTACTGCCGACCTTGTACGATCCCCCTCGAATGGAAAAATCCAATTCAATGAGGATTTGGTTCACCCCACACGTACCCGTCATGGGCAGCCTGCTTTTCTATGCTATATAGACTTGCATGTAACTATTCAGAGTCAGGATATTCTACATAGTGTTAATATTCCGTTAAAAAGCTTGATTCTAGTGCAAAATGATCAATATGTAGAATCCGAACAAGTAATTGCGGAGATTCGTGCCGGAACGTCCACTTTGCATTTTAAAGAAAAGGTACAAAAGCATATTTATTCCGAATCAGACGGGGAAATGCACTGGAGTACTGATGTTTACCATGCGCCCGAATATCAATATGGTAATCTTCGTCGATTACCAAAAACAAGCCATTTATGGATATTGTCAGTAACTATGTGCAGATCCAGTATAGCATCTTTTTCGCTCCACAAGGATCAAGATCAAATGAATACTTATTATTTTTCTGTTGATGGAAGATATATCTTTGACCTTTCAATGGCTAATGATCAAGTAAGCCATAGACTGTTGGATACTTTTGGTAAAAAAGATAGGGAAATTCTTAATTATTTAACGCCAAATCGAATCGTGTCCAACGGTCATTGGAATTTTGTCTATCCTTCTATTCTTCAAGATAATTCGGATTTGTTGGCGAAAAAGCGAAGAAATAGGTTCGTCATTCCATTACAATATCATCAAGAACAAGAGAAAGAGCTAATATCCTGTTTGGGTATTTCAATTGAAATACCCTTTATGGGTATTTTACGTAGAAATACTATTTTTGCTTATTTTGACGATCCACAATACAGAAAAGATAAAAGGGGTTCAGGAATTGTGAAATTTAGATATAGGACCCTAGAGGAAGAATATTGGACCCAAGAGAAAGAATATAGGACCCGAGAGGAAGACTCAGAGGATGAATATGAGAGCCCAGAGAACGAATATAGGACCCAAGAGGGAGAGGGCGAATATGAAATTCTAGAAGACGAATATAGGACTCTAGAGGACGAATATGAAACCCTAGAAGATGAATATGGGATCCTGGAGGACGAATATAGGACTCTAGAGAAAGACTCAGAGGAAGAATACGGGAGCCCAGAGAACGAATATAAGACCCGAGAGGACGAATATGGAACTCTAGAGGAAGACTCAGAAGAAGAATATGGGAGCTCTGAAGATGGCTCAGAGAAGGAATATGGGACTTTAGAAGAAGACTCAGAGGAAGACTCAGAAGACGAATATGGGAGCCCGGAGGAAGATTCTATCTTAAAAAAAGAGGGTTTTATTGAGCATCGAGGAACAAAAGAATTTAGTCTAAAATACCAAAAAGAAGTAGATCGGTTTTTTTTCATTCTTCAAGAACTGCATATCTTGCCGAGATCCTCATCCCTAAAGGTACTTGACAATAGTATTATTGGAGTCGATACACAACTCACAAAAAATACAAGAAGTCGACTAGGTGGATTGGTCCGAGTGAAGAGAAAAAAAAGCCATACGGAACTCAAAATCTTTTCCGGAGATATTCATTTTCCTGAAGAGGCGGATAAGATATTAGGTGGCAGTTTGATACCACCAGAAAGAGAAAAAAAAGATTCTAAGGAATCAAAAAAAAGGAAAAAATGGGTTTATGTTCAACGGAAAAAAATTCTCAAAAGCAAGGAAAAGTATTTTGTTTCGGTTCGACCTGCAGTCGCATATGAAATGGACGAAGGGAGAAATTTAGCAACACTTTTCCCGCGGGATCTCCTGCAAGAAGAGGATAATCTCCAACTTCGACTTGTGAATTTTATTTCTCATGAAAATAGCAAGTTAACTCAAAGAATTTATCACACGAATAGTCAATTCGTTCGAACTTGCTTAGTAGTGAATTGGGAACAAGAAGAAAAAGAGGGGGCCCGTGCTTCTCTTCTTGAGGTAAGAACAAATGATCTGATTCGCGATTTCCTAAGAATTGAGTTAGTCAAGTCTACTATTTCGTCTACGCGAAGAAGGTATGATAGGACAAGTGTAGGACTGATTCCCAATAATAGGTTAGATCGCAACAATACCAATTCCTTTTATTCCAAGGGGAAGATTCAATCACTTAGCCAACATCAAGAAGCTATTGGCACCTTGTTGAATCGAAATAAAGAATATCCATCTTTGATGATTTTGTTGGCATCCAACTGTTCTCGAATTGGTTTATTCAAGAATTCGAAATATCCCAATACGGTAAAAGAATCGAATCTTAGAATTCCTATTCTAGATATTTTTGGGCTCTTAGGCGCTATTGTACCTAGTATATCGAATTTTTCTTCATCTTACTATTTATTAACGCATAATCGGATCTTGTTAAAAAAATACTTATTCCTTGACAATTTGAAACAGACCTTCCAAGTACTTCAAGGACTTAAATACTCTTTAATAGACGAAAATAAAAGGATTTCGAATTTCGACAGTAACATCATGTTGGAGCCATTCCATTTGAATTGGCACTCTCTCCATCATGACTCATGGGAAGAGACATCGGCAATAATTCACCTTGGACAATTTATTTGTGAAAATGTATGTCTATTTAAATCGCACATAAAAAAATCTGGTCAAATTTTCATTGTTAATATGGACTCCTTTGTTCTAAGAGCGGCTAAGCCTTATTTGGCCACTATAGGAGCAACTGTTCATGGTCATTATGGAAAAATCCTTTACAAAGGAGATAGGTTAGTTACGTTTATATATGAAAAATCGAGATCTAGTGATATAACGCAAGGTCTTCCAAAAGTAGAACAAATCTTCGAAGCGCGTTCAATTGATTCACTATCGCCGAATCTCGAAAGGAGAATTGAGGATTGGAATGAACGTATACCAAGAATTCTTGGGGTTCCCTGGGGATTCTTGATTGGAGCTGAGCTAACCATAGCCCAAAGTCGTATCTCTTTGGTTAATAAGATCCAAAAAGTTTATCGATCCCAAGGGGTACAGATCCATAATAGACATATAGAGATTATTATACGCCAAGTAACATCAAAAGTAAGGGTTTCCGAAGATGGAATGTCTAATGTTTTTTTACCTGGGGAATTAATAGGAATATTGCGAGCGGAACGAGCAGGGCGGGCTTTAGATGAATCGATCTATTATCGGGCAATCTTATTGGGAATAACAAGGGCTTCCCTGAATACCCAAAGTTTCATATCTGAAGCAAGTTTTCAAGAAACTGCTCGAGTTTTAGCAAAAGCTGCCCTACGAGGTCGTATTGATTGGTTGAAAGGCCTGAAAGAAAACGTAGTTCTGGGGGGGATTATACCTGTTGGTACCGGATTCCAAAAATTTGTGCATCGTTCCCCACAAGACAAGAACCTTTATTTCGAAATTCAAAAAAAAAATCTATTCGCGTCAGAAATGAGAGATATTTTGTTTCTCCATACAGAATTAGTTTCTTCTGATTCTGACGTAACAAACAATTTCTATGAAACATCAGAAGGCCCGTTTACCCCTATTTATATGATTTAAGTCATTTATTAACCCCTATTTATACGATTTAAGTATACATAAAGCAATTTTTTTTTTACTTTAATTTAAACTAGACTTTTGACCTTAGAATGCTAACGGGTCTGATTTTAGATTTTGTATTTTAATTAATGTATTTTAATTAATAAGTAAAAGAAGTCAGTTAATTCATTAAGGCTATGTTTATACCGTGTATCAATGGTCAATTATGAGTAGAAGGTTCCATCGGAACAATTATTATTTATTTCAAGCTATTTCGGCTCTTTCTTAATCTTCAAAAAGAAATTAATTCCGTAATGGTAAGATGAAAAAAAAAAGAAAAAAGAAAAAGGAAGTGTGGAAAAAATGACAAGAAGATATTGGAACATCAATTTGAAAGAGATGATAGAAGCGGGAGTTCATTTTGGTCATGGTATTAAGAAATGGAATCCTAAAATGGCCCCTTACATCTCGGCAAAGCGTAAAGGTACTCATATTACAAATCTCGCTAGAACAGCTCGTTTTTTATCAGAAGCTTGTGATTTAGTTTTTGATGCAGCAAGTCAGGGAAAAAGCTTCTTAATTGTTGGTACCAAAAAAAGAGCAGCAGATTTAGTAGCATCAGCTGCAATAAGATCTCGTTGTCATTATGTTAATAAAAAGTGGTTCAGTGGTATGTTAACGAATTGGTCGATTACCAAAACTAGACTTTCTCAATTTAGAGACTTAAGAGCAGAAGAAAAAATGGGAAAATTCCACCATCTCCCAAAAAGAGATGCGGCAATCTTAAAGAAAAAATTATCTACCTTGCAAAGATATCTCGGCGGGATCAAATATATGACGAGGTTGCCTGACATTGTGATCGTCCTTGATCAGCAAAAAGAGTATATAGCTCTTCGGGAATGTGCCATTTTGGGGATTCCTACTATTTCTTTAGTCGATACAAATTGTGACCCAGATCTCGCGAATATATCGATTCCTGCCAACGATGACACTATGACTTCAATTCGATTAATTCTTAACAAATTAGTATTTGCAATTTCTGAGGGCCGTTCTTTCTATATAAGAAATCGTTGATTAAGAAGAATAGCGAATTCTTGAGCAACTGCGTAGATTTATAGGATTAGTTACTATTCTTTTTTGTTTTGCATAGATAAAAGAAGGGGAATATTGATATATATTAAAGGGTATTGATATATATTATGATCTGATGTGATTTCTTGGTATCTTAAATATAAGATTAATACTTCAAGTTGCTGAGTTGAGAAAGAGATGCTTGAATCAAAAGAATTCCTTTTTTGAAGTTCAATTTTTATCAGAGGACAATATGAATATTACACCATGTTCCATTAAAACACTCAAGGGGTTATATGATATATCGGGTGTAGAAGTAGGCCAACACTTCTATTGGCAAATAGGAGGTTTCCAAATTCATGCCCAAGTACTCATCACTTCTTGGGTCGTAATTACTATTTTGCTAGGTTCAGTTATCATAGCTGTTCGGAATCCACAAACCATCCCGACCGACGGTCAGAATTTCTTCGAATATGTACTTGAGTTTATTCGAGACTTGAGCAAAACTCAGATTGGAGAAGAATATGGTCCCTGGGTTCCCTTTATTGGAACTATGTTCCTTTTTATTTTTGTTTCGAATTGGTCAGGTGCTCTTTTACCTTGGAAAATTATAGAGTTACCCCATGGGGAATTAGCAGCGCCCACAAATGATATAAATACTACTGTTGCTTTAGCTTTACTAACATCAGCGGCATATTTTTATGCGGGTCTTAGCAAAAAAGGATTGAGTTATTTCGAGAAATATATTAAACCAACCCCAATCCTTTTACCAATTAACATCCTAGAAGATTTCACAAAACCATTATCGCTTAGTTTTCGACTTTTCGGAAATATATTGGCGGATGAATTAGTCGTTGTTGTTCTTGTTTCTTTAGTCCCCTTAGTAGTCCCTATACCGGTCATGTTTCTTGGATTATTTACAAGCGGTATTCAAGCTCTTATTTTTGCAACGTTAGCCGCAGCCTATATAGGTGAATCCATGGAAGGTCATCATTGAATTGACTAGTTTTCGCAATAGTCTTTTTTTTTAGCTTAATGCATGATTCCGGATAATCCTCTTATCTTAGTTGGAAAACTAAATAGTTCGCAATGCGTATGAATATACAACCTAGAGTTGTAGGGGATAGAATAGACTATATTACGGAAGAGTTAAAGTATATATGCATTCCGAGGGGCGGAGTCAGGTTAGATCTATATCCTTAATGCCTATAAGACAGTCATCTTTTGTGCGGCTTTGGCTTTCTAAGGAATGATTTTAGAATCAGATTCAATAGAAAATGAGAAAATACGCAAACAAAATAGAAGAAACAAATGTATATGGGATTTTTTTTTTATTCCTAAGTTGGATTCATTATCTAATCCGATATAGAAAATCCCCTTCTATATGGAACTGGATTCCATATCTAGTTCTATGCAGCATATTGTTATCACTTATTGGATTTGGACTAGTTCGATTTTAATAGGGGTTCTTCTTGTATTTCGTCTTTTATTATGTTAGATCAAGGGGAAAAAACGGGAACTCAAGGATATCGAAGAGTAAAAAAAAAAGGATGGAATGAAAGAGTGATTGGTTGAAAAGAAAGAGAAATAGAATAATGAGAATCATATGGATTTACACAAACCTCTAATGATTAGAAACTAAAAAAGAGATCTCGAAGTAATTCGGACGATTTCGATTATCATTTATTTGTACTTATTAGTTACTTCTACCCCAATAAAGCTTAGAAGTTGGAAATAATAATTTTTTGGTTGATTGTATCCTTAACCATTTCTTTTTTTTTGACACGAGGAACTCACCATGAATCCACTAATTGCTGCTGCTTCCGTTATTGCTGCTGGATTGGCCGTAGGGCTTGCTTCTATTGGGCCTGGGGTTGGTCAAGGCACTGCTGCAGGACAAGCTGTAGAAGGTATTGCGAGACAGCCAGAAGCAGAAGGTAAAATACGAGGTACTTTATTGCTTAGTCTAGCTTTTATGGAAGCTTTAACAATTTATGGACTGGTTGTGGCACTAGCGCTTTTATTTGCGAACCCTTTTGTTTAATCCTAAAAAAGAAAATGAGTCCTTTAGATTAGATACTTTTTTCTTTTTTTATTGGTATTTGCTTCTGTAATTCCAAGTATATCAATACTTTACTCCCATTTATTATATTATTCCAGGAATTTTTTATTTCTCGGGGCAGACAATATCCCAGGAACCACAGGAAGGGCTGATTTGAGCATGATCAATTTAGGGGATATACCCCCCCTCTTCCTTCCCGTCCTTAGTTTAGGACAGTGGAAATTTTCCTTTTTTTTATTTTAGGAATTTGGGGGCCATTTCAACAAAGGAGATCTTTCACAGGTCAAACGAGACCTAAGACTTAATCTAAAAGAAATTATTAGATTGAATCTATTTGCATTAAAAAACCGATCAAAAAAGGGCGAGCGAAGTAAGTGATCGAAAAACTTTCTTCTTTGTTCGTCCTATCTATAAGAGGAGAGCTTATGAAAA